CCATAGGCATTAATATAATATACCGATAAACGCCTTAAAAGTTTGACCAATAAGAGTGCTGTCCTAAAGTGGCTACCGTTTATCCCATTCCTAGCCTATCTAAGTGGCGGCTTAAAAGAAGGACTAAGTCCCTATCTAAATCTAAGCCTATGCTAATCGTCTTTCTTCTCCTGGCCAGCCATCTCTAGAGATGCAGTCTCTCGCCCTGGGGCGGAAGTTCCAGGTTTCACTTTCTTCTACCTTTCATTCTTTCTTGGATTTCTTCTGGCTTCCTGTCCCATATAAGCCCGTACCAGGCCAGTTTCCAGCTATCCAATTACCGTGAGAGCTCTTGGACTGTTAGACCGAGTAGAGGTATTTGTCCCTGCCCCTTACGAGCCAGTGGGTGAAAGTGCCCCTCCAATTGCACAAGTCTCTCCAGTCCCAACAAGGGACAATCAATCCAGTTAGCCAATTTAGGATTTCAAATTTACTAAAGAAAGTTATCTTTCGGCCATTGAGCAAGAGCAAGTATTCAAGCAGGAGTAGAAAGCTTCGATGCATTGGAAGTTCGTTCTTCTACCTGCGAGTTCTGTTACAGCAATTGGGAGTACCCTTTTCACTGCAAGTTCTCTTACATCTAGTAAGCCAGCGGCGGGGGTGCCAACTCTTACGAGATCTCACCCCGATTATAGTGAGTGCTTATCCCTTGATCTTCCCTTGGAGTGCCAATTGTATCATACTGTATATAGCAAGTATATTGATAGTCTTAAGCTCATCTAGTGCCAGTGCACGTAACTCTATTCCCTTAGGGAAGCAGGTCAGCAAGTGGGACTTTAGGTAAGAAAGATTCGTTCTATCTGGACTCTTTCTATAGGGTGTAACATTCATTCCTCGTGGGAGTGTAGGATTCCTATTATCAATAGTCTTAGTACCCATAGCGTAGATCCTCTAAATCTTTTTTTTATATATGATATGGTGTACTCTCCAGTCAGGGGATATGCTATAAGGAAGGCCCGCGGCCCAACTCGAGGTCCACTGTGACACAAATGCGTGCGCAGTTCTTCACTCCTTCCCTCCCGCCTTTATGAATTCGCCAATATGGTTTATTTCTCCAGCGCCTCACGTTTCCATAAGGGGATAATAGGGATAAAATGAAGTTGAACCTGCTTCAATTCTTCTCAGGTCGAAGGAGGCCTTTCCAGGACAAAAAGCACGGCCCCAAGCTAAAGGGGGCTAGGACTCTCTCAAGGTCTTCCTTAAGGCTGAATAACCCCCTGATACATAGCTCTTTGCTTATTTATCCCTTGCATAGTTTCCAAAAGTGGTTTTAAACCCTGATGGGAATAGGTTGTCAAACTTGCAAACCAACCAAGGCCTTTTCTTGGAGGTTCAGAACCTCTTCCATAACACTCAGATCGTCCACCAGGATTTCGCCCTTGGCATCCCATTTCGGAACTAGCCTGGCCTGTTCCGCTTTTTTGAAGCGCTTGAGCTTCCTTGACCGAGAGCACCTCTTCGAGTAAAGGCTATACCTCTATCATCTCGATTGTCCGGTCCGCGGGAACGAGACCTTCCTCTCAGAACCACATTCCAGGGCTTTTTCCCTTACCTGCAACAACCACTGTGGAATCCATTGTCACAGAGATTCAGAGCGTACCTGGGCCGATCTTCTGATCGCTCCCGGCCATACCTCGCAGCTCCCTCCTTCAGGACGCGCAGCTCCTTCAGCTTCCTTCAATATCAGTTTCAATGATCACTCTTTTTCTTTATCGAGTCGATACGCAAACAATAATCGACAACTACACTCGACGAAGGCGTCGGTTTGATGCATAACCGGACGAATCCTTCGAAGATGATGTTAACCGATCTCCATCGGTCGCTTCAAAGATGTCCTTTGCCATTCCCGAGTCCGAAGCCGTCGAAATGGTCATAGAACACATGACCGGACCGCTAAAGACTGCCGTCGCTTATGGAAACCCAACTACCTTCATGAAACAATTTGATAGAGTTGCACGAATGGAAAGGAGGATCAAGGACGGGACTATTCCCTTATCTTCATCATCTCAGCCTGAATCAAAGCCTCCATCAAGTTCTCAGGCTAGGAAGAAGACTACCAAGGCAGCTGCCACTCCCAGCGCAGCTACCATGGAAGAAGAAAGCCAAGTGGGTGCCGTTGAGGTCCGTCTTCCTGATCAGAAGCAAGAAGGACGGAACCTATCTCATCAGACCCCTTCCAACGATCGTCGTCCTCCGCCGATGATCGTCGAAGGCGTAACCGACGATGCTCGAGTTCCTTATGATTATGGGGGCATAAAGGGCAACAGTCCCAATCAAAGGCTGGCCTCCCCTATCCATATCCATAAGTGAACTCCTGCCTCAAAAAAAAGATATCATCACGTTCCCAAGTGTCACGGATTAAGTTTTCGCAAAGGCAAAACCCGTGTGGCGCTCGTTCGTCAACCTGCACGACGAGCCAGCCGATCCGCTCGTAACCGGAAGTTTCGCAAACCAAGAGCGACAGATTCGTTCACAGCTTTCCTCCCCGACGGTCTAAACCAGGTATGGTATGAACTCGATTTAAACGGGGATCAGAGCAGGAATAGCCCTTTTCCTTTTTGACTATGCTTTGAGCCGCTTCCAGTAATGGGAGGACTTGCCTTTGCCCTTACTCAATTAATAAGGAAATTCCCTGGTGTTCACTCAAGCTCCTAACTCATTTACGCTGTAGGCATAGAGCTATGGGAATGCTTTCATAGGCTAGGGGGATAACTCTTCATTAAGTAACTAAGCCCCAAGGCTAGCGAAGGAAAAGGAAGTTACATTAGGGCAACAACTCCTGACTCGAGGGTGAGAATTGGAATCGAATAGGAGGTAACTGGACTACCCTCCTTATCCTTAGCGGGGTCTACTTCCTTTGCTATCCCTACCTCTACTTCCTTTCCCGCGGCGGGGGAAGCATGCCGGGAGCAAAGACGATTGATCTTGTTGATTTAGTAGTTCGCTCAGTAGATCCTTCGTTGAAGCAGCGGCTTACTCATCATTGCTCTCGTCATCTGCTTCTGGGCCAGACAGTGAGATTACTGACGGCCTATTCATTTCCAGTACAGCTTCTATAGTCTGTGTGTCAATCTCGGTGATGATGGGGCTGGCTCTGGTTGGTCTCCCTTCAGCATCTGGCTGCAGTAGCCTCAAGGGTCCTACGTTCCTGTGGTAAAGCTGTGCTTCTGCCAGATTTGCGTTAACCGCAAAGGGTCTGTTGTCTGCCAGGACCATCTCAATCTCGTTCTTGTCATTCCAAAACACTAAGAATTGATGAAGCGGGGAGGGTCAGTTGGAGTGGATCCAATCTCTACCCAGTAAGGCATTGTACGCTGCAGTACCATCCACCACAAAGAAAGCACTAACCTTGGTGGTGTTGCCCACTGTCAACTGGAATGATTCCTTTCGTTTGAGCCCATCAAAACTGGTGACTGACACTTCAGAAGGAATCAAGTCTTGTTCAGACTTGGATAATCTTCTTACCATTCTTAGTGGCAGGATGTTCACCGCGGCTCCATTGTCCACCAAGACTCTGGATACCGGTTTCCCAGAAATGTGAGCTTTGATATACAAAGGCCTCAAATGCTTGGTCATCTCCTCTGGTGGCTTCTCGAGGATTACCTTACTGGCTCTAGATTTTCGAAGAAAGAGGGTCTTATCTTTGGAGCTTTCTCCATTTTCCCCAACCGTTGACTGTCCTTTGACATCAGGACTTTGAACCACTGTGAGGGTGGAATCAACAACTGGAGTCTGACCCTTGGTTGAATCCCTGACTACTTCGGATCCATCGGTTGGCTCATTCCCAAAAAAAATCTCTGCGATTTCCGCAACTGGTGGAGAGTCATCCTCCTCTACATCCTCATCCAGTTCTGATAGTTGACCTTCTTTTGGACCAAATACCCGTGGTAGCACATAGTTTACTGAGGGGGAAAATTTCCAAACTTGAGGAAAAGAAGAGCTTTCGTGACCAAGAGGACCAAGGGTTCAGTTCAGATGATCAGTGAAACCACACAAGAAGACGGGATTGACATCATTGCTCAGACTGTTGTTTGATGAGTTCGGTTACGAAATAAAAGACCAAGGACAGAGAGGGAACAACTCTTCCTCTTTCTGGATTTCGAGTGAAAATTCACTTCAAAGAAAACGACCTTTGAAGCGCGGTACGGATATGGAGCCAGTGAGCTTTCGAACCCCACTCTAGTCTTCGAGCCTCGTGAGCAGGCTAGTTGAGAGAGAAGAAGAAGAAGCTTCTCGCCTAAGTGAACTACGAGAGTCAGTCACTCATTGAGGAGATCAGCTCAAGCGAAGGTCTTTCTATTTTGGATTGGAGCGGCAGTACGAACATAGATAGAGTCTTTCGGGGCTTCCTACCTTGATTTTGGGTAGGGGAAGAGGTCAACCCTATTGCCACCATCGAGCATAGAATCAGACCGAGGATAAGGTGTTTGCAGAAATGACTCACTGAATCAAACTGATGAGAACAAGCCAAAGGGGAGCACAAAACTCTGCACTGATGTTAGGGGTGAAGAAAGCCAAACATTATCAGAGCCCAGTCGTTCTAGCAGCGGCAAGAGATCAATAAAAACCACTGAAAGGAATGACCCAGAGCAAGATACTGCAGTCCAGTGTCCGTTGGAGACTATAGGCTGTCCTTCAGCTTCTAATGGATTTGCTTCTCTGCAGACAGAGGAAGACATTCATGAAGTGGACGAACTGGGTGAAGAATTACTGCAAGGGGCTAAGGGAACCCAGCCCATGAACCAGATTGGAAAGGAAAGACCTTATGGTTCATTGACTAAGGCTTCTCCCAGGGTAGTTGATGCAGAGGAAAATTTGCATGATCAGTCCAGAGATATTTTAGAGAAAGTTCACTCAATAAGTGTGAGGAGGGCAGTGAAGGTGAAAGAAATTTAGGAGTAGAAAGAGAAAATAGTTGCTCTATCCATGAATCAAGGGGGAAAACAGAGAGGCAAAGGAAAAGGCAAATAAAAACCTGCTGAAGGTGGTCCGGCCAAAGCTACTAGGGAATGCCAAAAGGGCGAGTCAAGATTCCATCACAAAGACTGTCTCATGAAGGCTGTAGTCTGGAATGTTAGGGGGTTAAACATGAAAGAGAAACATAAAGAGTTGAGGAAAGGGGGATACCCTTCTCCTACCCAGGGAATTTTAAAAATTAGAGCTGTTGAGACAAAAGTTAGAGAATCCAGAACTAAGAGAATCATTCAAAGAATCTGGAGAGATTGTCACTATGAGACTAAGAATGACAACACGAAGCAAGGGAGAATCAGAGTGCTGCGGGATCCAAATATCCTAACAACAGTCAAAGTTATCGAAAAGACTGACCAGATGTTAACTCTTGGCTGCTATAGAAAGTATGAAACTTAATAAAGATTTGATTTACACTTTTGTGTATGCAAAAAATAGTCAGATTGATAGGAGAAGGCTGTGGGCTGATCTTGTGCGGTTTGCTTTTAATGTCCAAGGACCTTGGCTGATAGCAGGATACTTCCAAATTGGTAAGATTTGCCGAAGAAAAGGTGGGGGGCAGAAGGATCCCAGCAAGGGTTATTTATGAATTTCACGATTGTATCTCTTCTTGTAGCTTTGAAGATCAAAAAGCACTGGCTGACAAAAGGGAAGGAAGTCAATTCTGACATTGAAACTTCCCCTTTTTGAGAAAAGGGAATGGTCGAACAGCTTGGACAGTTGGGTAAGCCGATTGTATTGTCTTCTTTTCTTCTTTGCCTGTGCAAAAGATTGAAGAAGCTTTCAAGCCGGTCTCCAGCTTTCCCAACTAGAAAAGATGTTCAAAACCCTATACCATAAAGGGAGAGGGTGATGTCTCCATAGGTAGCAAGAAGCGAATGTCAGTCAAGCGGGCAGGCCTTTGTATCTCAGGGGGCTTGAAGAGAGAAAGGGTGGAACAGTGCATACTCCGCCTAACCGGGAAATCACTCTAAGGTATTTTAGGCTAAACCTAATTCCATCATGCAAAGCAACATAGAAAGAATTTTTCTTTGTTTTCTTACTCAAGACAAAAATGAAAGACGGGACTGAAAAAGCAAGGTTGGTTACATACTCGGGAGGAGCCATCAACCTGCAATCGAGAGTGGTTCAGTGAAATATACTTGAGTACTGACAGAGAGTTGATTATACTTTGAGATGAGAGCTCACACCAAATTGAAGGGTGTGGAGTTGCTAAGATGAATATGGTAGACGGCACACTGAAAAAGAAGAATGATATGCTGCTAGTACAAAGGAGGAAGAACCTGCTCTCTGTATCTTCGCAAAAGACGGATACAAGATAGATCTGGAATAAATAGTTTCGTGAAGGAGATAATAAGAACGGTTTCAGAATCGTGGCCAAAAAGCACGAAGAGCTTAGTACTAATTTCATTACGAGTATGGCATGGAAGGTATAGGTATGGTCATCCGAACTTCCAAAGCCTACAGGAACAGAAAAGCAGACGCATGGTAATTGGTCTGCCGTTTATGCCACACCCACCTTGGTTTGGTGTTGTTTGCGAAGCATGCGCTGTAGGAAAACAGCATGCAGAGCCCTTTCCCAAGCAGGCAAGATTGCCAACACACCGGAAGGAGCTGGTCCATACTGACGCGGACCTATGAGCGAGGAAGAACTTTGAGGTGCAAGGTATTTGATTACTTTCACGGCAAAAAGAAAAGATTGATTGACTTTATTTTCTGTTTTTTGAAATCTCGAAAGTTGCCCTATGTTAGTTCTTCAAAGAAATGGTTGAGAAGGAAAGGGGTTTGCTATATTTTATGTGAAAGATCTGACAATGGAGGTTTTTTCTGTTCGTCAGACAGGACTTTCAAAAACAAAATGGAATCCGGCCCCTTACACTCCAAAGCTGAATGGAGTCGCAGAGCGGAAGAACAAAACAATCGTTGATATGGCAAAGTTGATGTTAAAAGGGCATGATGACAGAAAAGAGCATGTCTAAATCTTACTGGGAACTGGCCTCACGGCAGTCAATATTATTCATCGGTGGCAAATTGCTGTTGAATGGCATAAGACCAAAAGAAGCATGGACAGGCAGAAAGCCCGTGATTTCACATCTGAATTCGGCTGCAAAGCTGATGTCCAAGTTCCGAAGGAGAAGAGGACCAGATGACAAAGGTAAGTAAGAAAATGACCTTATTAGGTGTGAAGATGATAAGGCTTATCCATTTTATACACCTGAATAATTGCAGTGTTTGGTTTCAAGAAATGCAATACAACTAGAATGGAAATAGAAAACCCATCTCTCTTTCTTTACTGACAAGCAAGCCTGATTGATGAAGAAGAGGAGATTGTTGAGCTGTTAAGTCAAAGTACGCGTCATAAGCTTTCAATTGCCTTACTTGATTTTCTATTTATTAGGTGCTGCCGCACTACGGATATCGTGGCGTGTCCACGCTATTCTCCCGGCCTTCCATGTTGCCGCTCAGACCTCCGGTTGTTGGTTTGGTTTTTGATTGGTATTTAATAGAATGAAAGATGTTGCCGTGCTACGAGTAATTTGAGATAAAAGGAGCTGTACTGAAAAAGCCCGAAGTGTTAATGAAAGCCGCACCATCAACCAAGGCAAAAGCCAGACCTTAAGTGCCATGAAGGAAAGCCTATGAATCTAAAGTGGCAGAAGCGTCAGAGGCTAAACAACCCTTGCCCAAGACGAGCAGACGCCGGTGCTTATGAACATCTTTTTGCATTCATTTGATCTTTTCTATTGTTGTGAAAGGAGTCCACAAAAATGTGAAGTGCAGTGACTCAAAGGAAACCAAAAAATACAACAATCAATCTTCTTCTTTTTCCGTGTGAAAGCAAAACCCCTCTCAGTGCGGGTCCCCAGTAGTCAGAGCAAGACCCGGAAGATTGAGAATACCAAAAAGGTAACAATACATTGAAAACAATAGATCACACAAGGCAAAGCCTAAAATAAAAAAACAAGAGAAAAATAAGAGAAAATATCTATCTATTCTCTTATCATAGATAAAGAAAGTCGGATAAAGGCGGGCTCCTTCTCGCCTATACGGAATGTTGGGAAGGACACTTGAACGGCACTCTTATCCACGGAAGAATCAAAGAAATAGCTCTTTCTATGTTAGAGTACTGGAAGCATATAGTTAGTTAGGGTAGGGGTGATCTATGATCTTGATAGTCAAGAGAAATTGCTGGCGCTCGAGTGATATAGTCTTTGGTTCGGGAGTAGAGGGAGACAACCATTGTAGATTCCAGCCGAGAAGACCAGGAAAAGAGAAGGATAAAGAATGTCATATATCTCAGGAGCTAGATCACTTCCCGATGAACAAGTCAGAATTGCCTCAACAAAAATGGATGGAATTGGACCTAAAAAAGCCATTCAGCTTCGTTATCGATTAGGTATCAGTGGGAACATCAAGATGAATGAGTTAACTAAGTATCAGATCGACCAAATTGAACAAATGATAGGTCAAGATCATCTTGTTCATTGGGAATTGAAGAGGGGAGAACGAGCAGACATCGAACGATTAATTTCTATTTCTCGTTATCGTGGAATTCGTCATCAAGATGGATCGCCCTTACGCGGTCAACGAACTCATACTAATGCAAGGACTGTTCGCAAGCAAATTCGGAAATGAAAGAAGGCTACCGAAAGCCCTTGGTACTTGTCTGATCAATCACACTGTTCAATAGTTCACTTTTATTTTTATTTCATTTTAGGTTACTAATTACGTATACGTATAGTAGGCCCCCTTCGCCACTCCACGTCTGGCTCGTCTTGGTCTCGCTCACTTCGCCCGCCTATCGTATCGGCTCGGCTTCGTCCGTCAAGCGACTGCTTCCGCCTCTGACGGCTTCACTATTGCTCATGACTGGTAGTTGTCTCTATGTAGTGGTCGGCCTTCGTTAAGCTTCGCCAGAAGCGAGGTCTCGCTTCCCGAATGCCTCTTTCTTGTACTAATTAATGTATATGGTCTAGTCTTTCCAATGCCTCCTTCCTTGCCGCCAACGCACGCGTTACGGAGAGTAAGCAAGCTACCTTGCTTGCATTGCATTCGTTAAACGGTAGCTTCCGCGCCCTTCCTGCCTGCTGAAATTGATGTGAATGATCGTGTCTTCGACATCCTATTCAGTCTGATTAGATATGTCATTGAAACAAATCTGTTCTGTCTCTGTTTTCTTTTCGGATTCCGAGGATGAGCCGGCCGATCCTAACATAATTTATGAGGAGCCGGACGACGAAGCCTCATAATCAGATAAAGATGTCTCCGACGCGACCGGACTTCAACTATTTTTATTTTCTAGGCGGGTTCGGTCAGGAGGGACAAAATAGATATGCTGCTTTCTATCAGTCCCAAGCGGATACCCCCCCTGCTTCCAGGGTCCGCTTACCGAGGAAGAGATGCGGTAGGACCCGGGGCCAGAGCAAGTTGGGTTGGGGTATAGAGCCGTAAGCGCGGTGGGGGTGACAGAGGACGTGCTCGTACGGTTCATAGTTGGGTATTATATTCTCGTGGATTGTTGGGAACGTCCTCTATATTCGAAATATGCCTTTCTAGGAGCATTACGATCTGCAGCTCAAATGGTCCCTTATGAAGTCTCTATTGGTCTTATTCTTATTGTGCGCCTTGTGAGCACGTTTGGATCCGCGAAGGCAATCGCTCGGATCTTCCCCTAACCCAACCCGGGAACGGACCGGAGGGAACCGCAGCATGAGGAATGTCCGCGTCTCGTCGCAAGGCTCATTTTGAGTTTTGGGTCATAGGGCGGGCAGTGCAGTCCGGGGCACAAGGGTCCTGGTACTACCCAGGTGCGAAGAACCCCGGAGGTGACTGCAATGAGCAGAAATGTCACTCACCGGCCTAAACGACGAGCAAACACTCGAACGTGAGAGCAAGGGATCACCCAACGAATGGACGAGCTCAAAGGAGGGAGGAGAGAGGGAGGCAAGAACCATGCTTTCAGAGAAGTGGCGGTCCGAATCCACTCTGACAAAAGAAAATAACTGACTAAGCCCTGCCGTAAGTAAGGGGGGCATTCTCCACACGGGACGGGGCCAAGCCCTGAATGTATGGGTGACAGATCGGCCATAGGAGTACTCCGGGATATACACCAGGGCAACTAATGTCGAGCATACGACGATGCCGCCCGTTTTCATTTCGTGGAAGTCCCCGGCAGAGGAAAGGGCTGTAGGTGATGGCGCGTTCTGCTTCTGTTGGCGCAGAAATCGTTCAATTGGGGTCGTGCGTGGCAGCTGGTATAGATGATGATGTGCCGGCGGGCCGCTTGAACCGGGACCTATTCTCTTAATAGGCGGCAAGCAAAGCTGAATAGGAAAGGGGGCGACTGATGAGTGCCTTTTTAGTCAACAATAGAAAAAGGGTTGAATGTGGAGCTCATATGGCTGGCTACAAGTATAGCCAAAGAAAGATGAGAGGGGACGGACTGTCAGAGGCCGCAGCGGGACTACCAGAGGAAAGCCCGCCCCCGCTAGCTAACATAGATATCTATTCTCGGTGCGCATATTCGAGATTGAGAATCTCTTCCCGACCAGGCCAGGCCGAATCGGGCCACCACTTGGGATGGGAATGGCTCAGCCCACATGCATCATTTGATGAAAGCACTCCAGTCGCCTCCGATCAGTGGCTTGTCAACCACCGGACCGTAGCTCCTCACCAAATGCCCTTGGGTTGGGGCAACACAGCACATGAGTTGTTCGCTCAAGGACCACACCCTCTCGAGAGCTGGATGCCGGCCGAGATGGAGCTGGGAGCCAGGCTTGCCTTGCCCCAACATCTAAATAAAGGGCGGGCGCCGAAAAGGAAGCAGTGAGGCCTTTTCGACGAAAGCTTAGCTTGGTAGGCGCTGCTTACTCACCCTACTCCCTTAGACAATGCAATGCTCTGAACACGAAAGTTTGCAGTTCAGCCCTCTTCTCCCATGCGGAGTCACAGGCAGCGCCTCGGAAAAAAGCACGGACGAGCCACATGCAGGGAAACTTGCACGTGTGGTTCTGGCCGGGGACCCCGGTATACTGTACTAATATGTGTAGGTCCCTGTAATTCGAGTGAGATTGTCATGGCGCAAAAGCAGATATGGTCCGGTATTCCCTTGTTCCCCGTATTGGTTATGTTCCTTATTCCTCGTCTAGCAGAAACTAATCGAGCTCCGTCTGATCTCCCAGAAGCGGAAGCGGAATCAGTTGCAGGCTATAATGTAGAATATGCGCGGGATGCGATCCTTAATAGTTCACTGTTGGCGGAAGCCAATGTCTCGGGGACTCATTCTGACTTAAACAAGGGGTGGGTCTTTACCAACTTTCAAATCCGGAAGAAAAAAGAGGGGCACTCTTCATTCGAAACTCATGAATGTCGGGTCGGAGGTTTCTGCCTTGTTATCAAAAAGGGGAGTTGGGTAAAGCAAACTCCCTCCTTGGACGAGCACGGGGCTTAGTCAAGTAGAACCGGGTTGCGCTGCTTGATGCTCCGATCGAAAACAAATCTTTGGGGCCATGCCGGTACGACAGAATATGCGTTAGAAAGGTCAATCCCTCCCCCCCCTTTTTTAGTAAAAAAATGAAAAACCGGGCCGAACTTCTAAAAAGCAGCCCGCCCGCTTCCATAGAACAATATCGTGGCAACGTAGACCTAAGTGGGTTTATTGGATCCTGGGGAACCATCACAAGTACGGCCGGCCTATAGAACGAGAATGCCGTGTCGTCCAGCAGAGCTTAGAAGAAGGTGACTCGGAGCCTAAGGAAGGTGACTCGCGCAGACAGCTGACTCCTTTTCAATAGAAAGGAATAGCCAAACCAACCCAGCTGGCTGGTCAATCTCAGTGATCTTATCGGCCGGCAAACCGGAGACGGACGACCACGGTCCCGACCTTACCAGCACCATAGGTTTACTAATCAATGAAGCCCCTCAACCTACTATGCTTTTCTTACAAACTCAACCAAGCCTAACCGTCATGGTCACGACATGTTCTTGATATTGATTGAGTTTCCGGGAGTCAGAGACGACCACGGAATCCATCCAATTGAACCCCGGTGACCTTCGTCACCAAAGCGTCACGACAGTTTCCAAAGGTGACCCCTCAACCTTTCTCCAGTGGGGGGCCCATCAGTCGGAGCACGATTGAATGCCGACCACTACATAAGCCACGTCTGGCTGAGGCGAGCAGCAAGCGGGGGAGAGTCAAGTCAAGTACAACAACGTTGGGCTGGGACCCTAGTACTTAAACAAGGGTTGCTTCTTAGCGCTAATCTTGCGTTTTTCAGCAGGCTGTTAGTTGTAGCGCGCTAGCGCGCCTTCCCTCCTTCTCTCATTTTGGAAAGATTTTGCAGTATTTTCTTATGATGACCTGGTCGAGAGAGTACGAAACATCGGTGTAAAAGATTGAGTGGGATCAGTGAGGTTGGTTATAGTAAGGGGCCTGGCCTAAAGTGCGCGGCTTACGAAAAGGTAAGCGGTTAGGTTGACTTTGCCCCTATTTTTGCCTTTTTCAGAATCGGAAGATAATCCCATTTTTCTTCTCCGCGGGATCTCTCTTTCCCAGCCACTAAGGTTCCGTTCGGTCCTCTTCCCCACCTTGAGGACCAAAGGTTGAAGAAGGGTTTTGACTAGTGCATTTTATCACTGATTCCACTGGTTCTCGATTGCTGTACACAACCACATTCCGGTGAGGCTAGAGAAAGCTCAATGGGAAGAAGCACTATGGAAAGAAGGGCTTGAAAGGCACGCACCTCGAAGGCGGACTTGTACTTGTAGCGTCAGCATCATCCCGAAAGTCATGATGTTGCAGCCATTTTGACAAGGCTAGACCACCGGACCGGGGGGCTGTTCTTTGCTCACCACTGGGAGATGGAACCATATCCAATCAATGGGGCTTCTTTGTTCAATCTCTTGAGGTCGAAGAAAGGATTGACGGCCAGTTGATCAAGGAAAGCAAAAATTCAGTCTTGCTTCTGACGCTTGGGTTGTCTTCCCGGATCCCTGCTTCTGGTTCTGGTTGTGGATCTGCTTCTCCAGTGACGGGCGAGAGAAGACTGCGAACAGTGCACATCTCGTCTTATCCACTTCTTCATCTTAAGGAAAGACTCGCGTTAAAGCAGCTTGCTAAGAGTGGCAAGGAAGAAAGAGAAATCCCCCATTTGACGGGGTCTAGAGGAAGAAGAAGCAATTGCGCAACAAGCCCCGTGACCGGGATAGGGATAGGAAAGAGTGTCATTGGTTGGGGGTCTCGTTCTACGCTCTCGTCACCCTTATCCTGTCCTTGACCTATCTATTTTTCCTAGCGAGCGTACAGCGTACATACGTACATAGGCTCATTCGCTGAGTTGTCAACGAAGAGTGAGAGTAGTGCAATGCCACCAGTCAACAATCTGGTACTGCTGGCTGGGTCAAAAACCGTTCAATGCTTCTACTGTTCCCTGGTATCCACGTTGTGGACTCCGTAATAAGTCCTATTGAAGTATATTATTCCAGACAGGAGATCCCGAAAAGGTTGGTTCTGCTTTCAATGCCAGAGCTTTTTTTTTTTTGCATCCAAATCAGTATTTCTCTCCAACGCTCTCCTCTGGTTTCAATCTCCATAACAGCTTGGCAGATAGTGCTTTGTTTGTTTGCCCATGTTTCGAATTCCAAGGCCGCTTTTTGTCACTTTCTTTTTCCCGATTAGCGAAAATGGCCCAAAAAAACTTTCTGATCATTCTGCTCAGCCAAAGTCTTTGGAATAGACAGGATCGAGGCTCTATAGATTACCATGGCCGAAAGTTTGGATTTCATGAGGGACACTATGCCGGCCAAGGTCAGCCATTGATTTGCCCATCCATTCTTCCAGATCCAAAGTACAGAGCAATGGAAAAGATGGTTTTTTTTTTTCTCTCTCTATAGGACAATGACCAAGGTGCCGAGTCCCCAATCTGATAAGGTTCCTTGCAACTCTTCTTCGAATTGGCATCGGGGCGAAGTCTATTTGACATTTCTGCGGATTGTTACGTGCATAAGCGAGGCGCCAGAGGCTGTCGAGAATAGAGATATAGCTTCTTTGAAGCGCCTCCCTTTCCTGATAGAACTGCTACTTGTGCTTGCTTACTGGACTGGCTTGGCGGGCTCCGGAAAGAAGATCTTCTTTTCTGACCTGCTTCGTTCTCGGCCTGGCTGGACTGCCTCCTCCATAACAGGTACTGGTGCCGCTACCTATGCTGATACTAAGCTGGGATCTGCTTCTCGGTCGGAACTAGTGCTGCTCGACCTTACTTCTTTTTGCAATACGGAAAATCCATTCAAAGGCAAAAGGAAAGCTTACCGATAAATGCGGAATTCTCTCTTTAAGGCTAAGGCTGAACTTCAAACAAGCAATTGTTCTCTTCCACCGACACTGGGATAAAGAAAGACTGGTTCCCCCTTTCGAACTATAAAATCCTCTTTCCCCTACCCTTTCACTCAAATAATGAAGTTCCGAGAACAACCTCCTTCAGAGTCATCTTAGCTTGATGTGCCGGATGTTCCCTTACTTAGTATAGTAGGACGGGTCGGTCTATCTGAACATGTTTAGGACCGACCAAACCAATGGGATAATGAGGAACTGAACCAGCAGAGATTAGAATAGAATGCCTGAGCTTATGTCTTTCGGGGCTTGGTCTGACTTCTTCGCCAGCTGGCTCGCATTCCTGTGTGGAAGTCGAATGAAAAGCCATTTTCATCTTTCTGATTAATTACCCCTCTGGGGGCCCCGGTTGAAGCACACATTGGAACATCAGTACCGGCATTATAACAAGTTGAACCAGCTAATCTCCAATCCCCATAATCGGCGAAGCAAGCAGAGTCACAGGCGAAGGTAGGCGAATCATGTGAGGAAGGTAAGACAAACCTGTCATGAAGCACAAGGAGAATTCGGTGGGCTTAAGGAGCTGCATTAATCTTTCGTTTGATGTGAAATGCGTTCTTTCTTATGCCGGTCACAGTCGGTGACGCCGCACCGGGACTTAACCAGAAGGGAGAATGACATCCGTCTAGCTGTAGCTAGGAATCCGGCTTAAACCACCAACATCAGAGTTGAGCAGAATCGCTTTCTTCCAATTAACCATTGTATGCCAAAGCTTAGGAGTTCCTCTTATGGGATCGAAAGTACTATAAAAATGAAAAAAAAAAAGGATAAGATAGAAATAAATTAAGACCGCCAAGCGGTTCCCTGATTTTACAATAAAAAGCCGAAAGGCTAAAAAGAAAAAACACAGGAAAAAGGCTTCCGCCGATAACAAGGAAGCCTTTTTCCGACCAATTAGGGAGTCCCCTTTTCAATAACGTGAACAGTCCCTTCTTTAGAAAGGAAGATTATACCCCCCGGGCAGTCAACTGCGGGACCCCCTGGTTCTACGGCAATAACGTGACAAGCTATACCCAGCTCACTCACTAAATCCATAAATCTCGGATGACAATCTTATTTTTATTTGCCCGGGAATGAAGACTTCACAATCAAAACGAGCGTATGGAAAGCGAGCTTCGAAGGCCCTATCCAAGTCATCTAGAAAAAAGTGAAATAAAACAGGGGTTAGAAAGGTTGACAAAGGGACCAATCAGAAGCTAGGGCAGAGGAAGATGAAGGATAAAACAAAACAACATGCGAAGTAAGTGAAACTGCCGTTCCAAAGCTTTCTAGAGGTGCCTATAAGGAAGTGGAAATAAATAGGATAACCTGATTCCAGCTGTAGTTTATTGGCTGTTAGGTCGGTGAAACTGTCCCTGTAGCTAAAGTAAAGTAAAGCCAGTAGTTCGAGTTCGCGTTCTAGTTCTATTTTAGTAGACCGGATGGGACCTAACAAACTCTCTATGTTCGTACCTGCAGCTAACAAGTAAAAAGTGTCCCCTGAGTCCGAGTTAGCTGTTCTAGTTCAGGACAGGACAGTATGGGACCTGTTGCTTAGGGCTTTGGAAGCGAGCAACCAACCCGGCAGAAGTAGATCGGAAGTTTCCTGTTTGACAAAGGTAGCGTTAGCTAAGTTTTAGTAAGTAAGTAAGTAAACAGATCAGGTGTAGCGGGCAAACACGGGTGTAGCGATAGAGCGGTTTAGTTTACGATTCTATGAAAACAGACAATTATATATAGATATATATATATATATCTATAGCAGACGATTCTGTCCATCTTCGGAGGGCTGCTAAGACCGGATATGCCGAATCTGAGCTGAGAGATGCTAGGTCTCGTCTAAGCCGCGGATTCTCAAGCAACAGCAAAGAGAACAGGGGATTTGCCCACTAAGAGCCCATCATTTACCCGAGATTGGACAGTTGCTCTATCCGCTCTCGAATCGGATTCTGTTGAAATAGGCAAAATGGCCCTTCCCCTCTTCGAATCTGAGATGATAGTTACCTTTCTAACTGCTCATTCTTCCTTCTCCACCAGCAGTTGATTCGATAGCAGCCGATTCCTCCTGCTCTTCTGGGGCATCTATATAATGTATGTAACTTCCCTCTGTCCCTCAATCCTCTTCTCCGCCCTTTTTTTTTTACTATGCTATGCGTGGCATGCCTCCTGTTCGTATCTTAACTGGGCAACCTTCTCTTGCAAACAATCCCTTCGTCGCTAACACCGGTAATGCCCCATCCCTTTAATACTACCTTCGAGGAATTTATCTCGCGTCCCTGTATTGATAAGAGCGCATTCTCTAACAGCTTTGAGGCCGAGGCAGCCATCCTCTTGCCAATCCTAAACAAAAGAAAGAAAAGGGTTGGTGTGGCCACCTTCATTGTAAGAGTCAGGGGCATTTACCTATCAGTCCTAGTCCTAAGGCGCAATCGGAGCACTAAGCCCAACTACTGCTTTACTCCGTTAATTAGACCTCCTTCTCCTAGTCCTACTCCTGATGGTTATTTCGGATTCTGTGCCTGGGTGGTATCTTATAACTATTGATTAAACCTCTTCGGGCATTAACGTTGTCACTTCCTTTATTTGAAAAATAAAAAAGGGATCTGTGTCACTGTCACTATGGTTAAGACATGCAATTGCAATTGGATGGTTCCTGCTTCATTCTAAAGTGAGGGTCCCTTCCCACAAGACTAGCATTGTCAGCCATACATAAAAGCTATCAACGATTTAGTAGTATGACATGACTACTGAACGAAACCAACCATACTAACTAATAGGATAGGACTTCTAAAAGAAGTTGTAATAGAAGAGAGGAGAGACACCTTCGGGGGTCAAAACTTGCAATCTAGGCCCGCTTTGTCTAGTGAATTATGAACGCATTGGCATACCGACCTGCAGGAATTATATCAGGAGCCATTCTTCTTGGTGGTTGCTTGAAACCCTCCTTGATGGGAAGCCTATGCTCTATCAACTTCCTATCCAAGCCGGGCATCTCGTCGTAATCCCACGCGAAAGAGTCCCTGAACTCCTTAAGCAATGCGACCATCTGGCTCTGCTGTTCTTCCGAGAGGAGCTTACTAATGAAAGTGGGCCGTGACTCTGTTCCATCTCCGAGATTGACTTCAAGGAGTGGATCTTGAACTTCGGCCTTGTCATCTTCCTTTCCTTACGAAGAGAATCCATTATTCTTAGGTAATCATAGGGGTTTGTTAGTAAAGGGCCTTCCTATACTATACCAAGCCAAATAGGGTTAGGCGCGAAACAGTCAGCACGGCAGTATTAAGAAAAGCACAGTACCGGGGAGGACCCCGAACCACCTACCACTAGAATTTTTTAAGCGTGCGTGCCCCACACCCGAAAGTCACTCACTCCCAGAGGGATTGCCAACAAGGATTAGTGTCTCCATTAACTACGACATTCCTTTTTGTTTGAAACGGAAGAAAAGAACCCTACACCGAATTCCTTTACTACATAGAAGGGGACCCATACCCCGAGGCAGGGGGGCCTGAGATGGCCTACCCCTGACGAAGGTCGGATCCGCACCGACCTGAGACCACTGGGACTGAACCGAGCCTGCACTGGAACCAAGAAACGACCTGTCCTGCTCCATTGACCTTGGGGGGACCCCAAAGCCCCAACACGACGATCCGATTGTGGCGCTTCATTGGTGCGAAATAGAACGGATCTTCCTCCTTCGAGGGTCAGGGACTATCGAAAGCAAGGCAAGCGCCTACGTCAAGTCTATCTGTCGCGGCTTTAGGGCAGTTATGGGTATAGAGGGCCCTTGCTCACTGAATGAAGAAGGAAAAAAAAGTGGAATGATGAGCCTTAGCTCACTAAACTCTATAGTCAGAGCGATCCGTCTGCTCTTTCTTTCTGTTCTCCTCTTGTATATTAAAGCTAAGACAACTAAGAGTTGTTCAGGAAGTAAGCTAGGCAGTAGTCAAATATCTAGGAATCTCATTCCGGGCAGGAGGTCGATCAACAATAATATCCTTATTCCTTGCGCTAACCAGTGAAAGTCTTTTCTAAAAGCAAGCAATAAGTTCTTTATCCTTAAAGTTCTTTCGACGTTCTGTAGGCTTTGTTTCGAAACCTCCTTTTTTATTAAAAGAAAGCCTAACTAATAAACCCAAGGAACTTTAACATCTTTCTTGCAAAGGAGAGGGACAAGGAAGGGATTACTTCAAACTTAAATCAAGGTTTCTTGTTTTCGTGGACACGACCTGCTCAGGAGCATACATCAATCACGTGGGATCTAGATCTATGTCCCGCATGAGTACGGAATAAGTGAGTTTCGAGCCTTTGGATTGAATGTATAAGATAGCCGGGATGGGAGCGAAGAAAGTCGTTCAGTTAAAAAATGAAAGGAACTGGCTGTAGCAGCCTCGTTGTGATCTAAGCTTTTCCATCCTTCAAATGAGGCAGGAGGAGTGGAGATGAGAGGGAGCCCAACATAGATATCTAGATGGGATAGCCTATCGGTCGGAAGCTGGAAGAAAGAGGTAGTAAGCAAGCAGGGTTACCATACGAGCGGCTCTCAAGATTTTGTCTTGTTGAGCTCCTCCTTACTCCCGCTGGGCTAAAAGCACTCCCTGTCATTTGCGAGCATCCGAATAGTTAGTTGGTTGTTGTCGGATGACTGGTTACGGAGGGACCCTTTCGTTTTTGTAGGCTGGTCCGGCCTATTGCTCTTTCCTTATGCTTATTTCGCTTTAGGAGGTTGGTTTACAGGTACAACTTTTGTAACTTCATGGTATACCCATGGATTGGCCAGTTCCTATTTAGAAGGTTGCAATTTCTTAACCGCTGCAGTTTCCACTCCTGCAAATAGGAGGGCACATTCTTTGTTGCTACTATGGGGCCCTGAAGCACAAGGAGATTTTACTCGTTGGTGTCAATTAGACGGTCTGCCCGAGCAGGCCTTTTATTTGGTGGGTAACATCGATGAAGCTACCGCGAAAGCTATGAACTTAGAAGTGGAGAGCAATTTGAAGAAATGACCTTAAATCTTTGTGTACTGACTCCTAATCGAATTATTTGGGATTCAGAAGTGAAAGAAATCATTTTATCTACAAATAGTGGCCAAATTGGTGTATTACCAAACCACGCCCCTATTGCCACGGCTGTAGATATAGGTCTTTTGAGAATACGCCTCAACGACCAATGGTTAACGGTGGCTCTGATGGGTGGTTTTGCTAGAATAGGGAATAATGAGATCACCATTTTAGGAAATGATGCGGAGATGAGTACTGACATTGATCCACAAGAAGCTCAACAAGCTCTTGAAATAGCTGAAGCTAACTTGAGTAGAGCTGAGGGTAAGAGACAAGTGATTGAAGCGAATCTAGCTCTCAGACGAGCTAGGACACGAGTAGAGGCTGCCAATGCTATTTCCTACTAGTCAATACATAATAATAATCAAAAGAATTTTTTTAGAAGTTATTTATTATAAACCACATTTTGATTCTGTCAATTGAAGACAATCAAGTCTAATCTGATACAACGAAAAAAAGAAGATGGGTAGGTAGAACTTATTAGATACCGGTGTAAAGGTAAAGTTCATTTCTTTCTAAAGAAGAAAAGAAGAAGTGAAGGAAGATTGACCACCCCTTCCCATTAGGGGAGCCTATGGTCACTTAACCTATCCTATTCCTCTTAATGCAGAGATTGTTTAAAAAGAGAAGACCGGTGACGTCCAATTTGTAAATAAAAAAAAGACATAATATACTCAGCTTTTTTTTTCATCACCAACTCAGGGGCAGTTTAGATAATGAAGGTTTACTCTCCATTCCTCGGTTCTCAGCTAAAGTTCCCGGACTTTAGACTTTCTCTTTCTAGTTCCAATCGAAATAGAATGCTCATAAACACAGAAAAGAATCAGTCCGAGACATGCTCCTTTCAAAAACAAAAAGGGGAACAATTTCGTCGTTTGATGGAAGCCTTATCCACTCCCGTCCCAAAGCATCCCGGGGCTTTCCCTCCTCTCTTTCGGTTCTCCTTTCATTTTAGCTAATTCTCCTCACGCTGAAAAAAGATCGGCTAACCGAGGACTTCTCTCTTGTTAAGGAACTCAGTTAGCTGGTGTAGGGTTCTCGTCCCACAGACCCCATTGCGTACTGCCTTTCTCTCTTGGCTTTGCTTTACCAATATTAAAAAGAGATGGTTTGAGCGCCAGGGTAGGCCTGTACTTTTCTTTTTCCGGGTCTCGTCTCCTCCCCTACTGATCTTTCTCCAAAAGCCCCTTTTCCTCACACACAGACTGGGAGATTCATCTAACGACCTAAATCCAAGCAGTTATATAAAGCACTGCTGCCACTTCTGAAGCTACCTCTTTCAGTCCTAAAGGTATGAAATCAAGAGGCTAAACTCGATCTCTCTTTCCGGCTTAGCCGAACTCCTCACCTGGAGTGACTGAAGGATATTAGGATTGAAGCTCTGAACCAAAGCTAATTCTCTATTGTACCCTCATCGACATCTACTTACGCTGATTCAATAGCAGCTGGGTCGTGGGTGAGCTGAAAGACGTGAAAGCTCAAAGCTACTGGTTCTCTCTATTCTCTTTATACTCTAAACTTACTGGCTTTCATTTCGAGCAGACTAAGAAGAATAAGGTAAGGTAGCAGCTACGACTTCTTCCTTCTGGGCTTACTTGCCAAGTCCAAGAGCAACGGATTCTGTACCAGCAAACCATATTGAACCGGGTGCTCCCTCGGAATTATTTCTAAATAAGTAAGATCGGTGCGGAAAAACTCCTAAATCAGTAAATCCGGAAGTTCCTTCCCCAGAGTTCTTCCTTAGAATAGGGTTGGCACAAAAGCAGCAGATATTGAAACGAATAGCAAAGAAGGCTAGGCTCCTCGAACCAGATTCTATTAGATCTTCTACCTTAATTCGGTAATCTCGATGACAGAACAGGTCACTACATAAGGATAAGGCAGCTTTCCCCGCTCTTTCTTCTCTACGATTTACGGGTACTTACTCGTGCACGGAATCAAACAAGAGGAGGGATGGGACGTCGGCCTTTGCTAAGGACTTAGCCGAGTTGGGTTCTATTAATAATGAAATTGCCTGGTAAGATGCTGACTTTGCCGGGGCCCTCTCTGATAGTAGCCGCCCTTCCTCCAAGACTTGAATCAGGAAGAGCTTTTCTCTACTATTGGCCTTGCGCCTGGTCTATTGCCTTGGCCTTTCTTTCACCGGATATGGGATCGATCCCTTCCACCATTCCTCCAACAGATGCGGATGAAATTCTAACTGCTGCGCTTACGCCTTTTGATTAGACAACTCCGTTTGCCAAGCTAACTAACTAGGATTCGTTCACAGGATTCGTGAAAACAGAAAGAAGAGCTAGCGACTCTAACGAATCTAATGTTACCCGTAGCGAAAAGAAAGATTCCCTAAAAAAGTGAATTTCTTCTCCTAATTGATTGCGATTCATCTCGGCCTTAGACTGCTACGGTTAGCTCTTGCCCCGCACCTGGACTGGCTATCTCGAAAGAAATGCTTTCATATCATAAAAGGCTGCTGACTTGGCTCCCCCACTAGGAGCAGAAGGAACGGCTACTGATTTGGGACCTAAATCATTTCATCCGGAAGTGACTGCACTCGCCTAAGCCAAGGCCAAGCTACTTTCCCACCAGGAAAGCCTAGCGACTTTGAAGCCTTTCCCTGTCCCTTGCTTCGCTTCGCACCTCGTCATAGCCCTGAAAAGCTCACTCGGAGTTCTAGTTAGAGAATGGGGTATGATTCACTACTTGCCTACTGCTACCTGGGAGTCTCGTGAGATCGAAGAAGGTAGACTATTAGACAAGGTTCATTCCTGCTTAGCAGCTTTGCTGCTCTTCTTCTTCTTTATCAAAGATAGCTATTCCTCCAGGAGAAAGATCCTGTTAAAAGGCGACGCACCTCCTAATCTCTGGCTATTGCTTCAACTCGGTAGCCTATTGATTCTATTGGTAGGCCGGGCCTATGGTTTCCAATCCTAAGGCCTATGGTTCACAGCCCGACTGCTAATTCTGCTAATGAAAGTCTTCAACGCACTACCTATGGCTGCTTAATTAAGCGAAAACATCGCCATAGGATCAGAAGGCCTACGGGTGATTCCAGTTCAAATCAGTCTCCTCCTCGCTACCTAAGACCGGTATTCTCTTACGAAACAGAAAGAGCTTCTTCTCGGCATCCAGATGTGAAAGCAGAAAGCTTATCTAACAGGAAAAGGACTGACCGCTACTACGCGTAATCATTCTCAGATCGAGAAGGTCAAGATAAGCGCATTCGCCACGCGAAAGCTTGAGTTTTGTTCCCAGCGTTGAGTGATATGTCCTACTTTACTTTATCTTTATTAATTATGACCCGGGGTCACTCGCTGCCCTAACCCCGTAAGTGCCTTCAGTCCCTTTAGAGCTAAGTCCACCCGAATGGGAAAGTCAGAAAGAGCGGAGCCGTGAAAAGAGCAGCGGAGATTCCTCAAAGACTAGCAAGGCTTACTCTAACAGCGGGAAGAGCAGATAAGAGAACAGCTCCATGTGACTAGACGAATTCCGTAGCTACGTATTTTGTAACAAGGTATGCAATAGCAGCTTCTTCTGTAAGAGCAAAAAAAGCACTGACCTCAATTCCGTCTCAATCTCCTACCGGGTCTACGCCCTCTTTGTTTTAGCCATGGGCGATTGTGAAAAAGAGAGTACCGTTCCCCCCTTCTACCTATCCCGACTTCGCTACATTTCCTTCTTCCTTTGCTACCGGGGATGTGCTCCTAAACCTGGACTGGACTTGCTATTATCAAATTCAAAAGCCCTAGCCTTTTATTAAAAGAAAGAAGACTGGTGCCCTATCACGTCATTCCCCTTAGGTTACGTCCTTTCTTATGGAATTGGATGGTTCCTACTTGAAGTTGAAGTCAAGTCAGTTCTATGCTTCGCAACCTTTCGAACTTCACTATATGGCATCACAGCCTACTCTATTTCTATGCCGAAAGACCTAGAAAGAGCATTTCGTTAAGCAGACGGGTAGAATCCGAAGCTCTTTCAAGTCCTCTGGGCACAAAGGAACTACACACTACACCTTTGTCTCTCTTTAGTTCGAAGTCTTTTCTGCCTTTTTCATTTAAGATAGAGAGCGCAGTTCCAGCAGAATCCTAATAAGACTATTGCTCGTACCTAATCACTGCTTAAACCCTCGGTGAAACTGGCTTAAGCCCGACTACAGAGCCTATCTATATAGGGATATACCACCAAACCTGTGAACCAAAGCGCATTCTAACTCCCTTTGGCACAAAAGAAAGTCTGCTATCAAATCAAAATCGTCTTCTGTGTGGGATGCCAGGTTGTGAACTGTAAATTCTCCGTTCCTTCTTGACTCGCCTTCAGTCTTGATGGCTGCAAGCGAAATGGCAGCTGGCTATGTGACTAGAAAGTCTGAAAGGCAGGGGAAAGCTTTCAAAGAGCATTTTTCTCCCCCTCAGGTCCCTCGCTTCCTCGAGAGCTGGATCTTCTCGAAGACCGGCTTACTAAGCTTTTTCAGCAGGACAAAAAAGGCCTTTGGTTTGAATCGACTTCTTTTCTTATTCCTGATCTAAAGGCGGAATTCGCTTTTTTAGAGGTCTCCTGCGCAGGCATAGGCATAGCATAGACGGCGCTTGGAACATGGATCAAAAGAACGAAAGCTGCTTACCCAGACTTCCCTTAGCGATTTGACTGAAAGCCTTACGATGGGGCTGACTCTCGAAGGGGTGGCGAAGAAGGCTCAATTGCTGGGCTCTCGAGACAGTTTCCCCGTACCCAATATTCCAAGGCCATGACCAAAAGCGGCAGAATAATTCAAAGCGCGAAAGAGGAAATAGAAAAAAGGCCTAGCGTTGAGGCCATCTGGCTTCCTTGTAAATAAGTTAGAATTATAAGAAAGTCACGTTTCGGGCTAGCCTATGCTTACGCCTTTTCGTCTTCGTCCTGTAAGCCAGAATATCATCTTCCGTTTTGGCTCTTGAGCAGGGGGTTCAGGGGGCTGCAAAAGCAAAAGAGGATTATAAGACCACTAAGGTAAGTAAGATCCCGTCCTCAAGATTCTATTCTGATGTTACGATAAATCCCTCTACCCTATTGGTTAATCCCGAAGGAAGCTTCCCTGGTAGAGCTGCTATAAGATAAGCTCTTTTTCCATTTAGTTTAGAGAGATTTCCACGGTCTGGGTCTTCGGGGTCTGCTATTCCTTTCCTCTAATGACTAAATGTCAAACCTACCGAAATGGCTCTTTAAAGAAAGGCTTTATTCAAAGGAAACTTTGGAGAGGGTCGACCAGTCCAGTCCATTTATCATCCCACCACTCACCCAAGCAAGCTCAGGAGTTCAGGTGCTACAGAAGAAGAAAAGAAAATGGCTCGGTAGCAAGTGTTCTGTGGAGGAAGGAAGCCAGGGAGTAGCACTAGGGCAAGTAACTGATTTCACTAGTCTCAGGGGACAGTCAAAGGCACTAGTCTCATATGTTAGTATCGATGCACAGATTCCTCAAGGCATTGTTTTTGTACGAGTATAAGAAAGGACAACTGCTATTGAATGCGCTGTTGAGGGAGAATGCCCCATTTCCTTGTCTCTAGAACCCATAGGGCCAATAGACGGAATTCGTCTTAGTGCCGTAGTAGTTGTAGTCTTAGTGCCTTAGGGTACTTTAGATAGCTATTCCGATTCAAAGCAAAGGAAACTTCCTAAGGAAGAAGGGCTTTAAAAAGGGGTAAGGACGATTTGAGAATAAATAAGGGCTTAGAGAAGAAGCTCTTCCTGAAGTGAAGAAGGATATGTGTTTGAATCCTATCATCCATAGATAGCAAAGGAACTAGCCATTGGATATCTTGAATAGGAAGAATGGACAAAAGGAACTGACATACTTAAGATACGAACGGGATTTCACCTTACCTTCCTTTCCCAGGACTGAAAGCTGCCTAAACTGGACAAAATGTCTTCTGCTGCTATCTTATCTGCTAAAATGGAAAAAATAATCCTTTTGGCTTCAAAAACATCTAATGCTTGCTGGCTAGCGCTATAGGGAAAAACCTCTCTTCTTTTGAGAAGAGCTTGCGCACTAGCATTCCTTCACCCGATCGGAGACTAGAGAGGTCTTTTTGCTTTCAAGCTTGACTGGGGTGAGACCAACTCTTTTCGTTTCGACTGTTCACTCAATGATTCCGCTCTTGGTGGGAAAATCTCCCCTGCCTCTTGTTGAATCAGGTGAATCTGCTTTGGTGAAGGTTTGGTGCTATCATCTTAATATAAGTAATTGATCGCGTTAAAGGACTGATCTCTCTCTCTAACTATTAAGATCATAAGAGAAGAAGAGTTCACGCAGCTAAGAGATAGGAGAAGTCCGGCTTAATCGAATTGATATTATGACATTCAAAGCCTTATCGATTTTTAATCGAGATTGCCTTGGTGTTCTTTGAATGAAAGAGACCAAAGCAAGGAGGAAGAAAACTACACCTGCAAGAGCCTCTATTGTTTCCTTGGCTACAGGATTCCATCGGTCTACTCTTCCCCTGCAATACCAGGGGGCTCCCTTATTCAAAGGTGCCCCGAAGTCAGCTTATTTTCAAGCCCTGGTAGACAAAGTTAGAAAGAAATTGGCTTCCTGGAAAACCAATTTGCTGTCTAAAGGTGGGAAGATTACTCTCCTACAATCTGTCCTCTCCTCTATTCCCATCTACACTCTTTCTGTGCTATCACCCCCTGTTAGTATTATATTATACACTGATTCGAGAGAAGCCGCAAGCGCCTTGTATTTGAGAAAGAAAAGTCCAGTGCTTTCTTTCATTGTCTATCTCGCCTAAGGCTTCTGTTTTGGTCGACTCTACGGTTGAAACAGTAGGTGGTGCTGCGTCTTTATGGTTCGGCTTTTGATGCCTTCGTTCAAGACTCACACTCCTTGGCGTCCTTCCCTGTTTCCTTCTTAGCCCTGGCTGCCTTGCCTCCGCCTTCCTTAGGCTGACTTTGCTTGAAGCCTTTTGCTCCCCGCATGGCCATTCTGCAAAGCCCTTTCTTTGGAAGACTCTCCCGGGCGGAAGTCCGTAAAAGTCTATGCAATAGTTTTGTAATGGCTGTCGAAATCTCTTTTACGGTCTTCTAGCTCAAGTTCAGCCCATGCCTTAATCCCATCTATGAAATGAAATTGTAAGTCTTCCTCGCCCATCTTAGGAATCTTCATCATGAGGGCAGAGAACTCCTTCACATACTAAGGAATAGAGATCCCATGCCCATCCTTCAATTCCTTCATTCTCTCTCTTTCTAGCATCATGGCTTACATTATCTGGATACAATAGCTTCTTAAGTTCAACTCTGGAAAGGCATCCCAAGTATCGATAGTGAGCCTACCTTTCTCGATTTCAGCATGCTGTCTTGTCTATCTATAAGGGAATCAGTGACCTTCTCCACCATATGTCCGCCAAGTAGTCGGTGAGGTAGAGAGTAGCTGTCTTGATCTTTAGACGCTCATCCTCAAGGTTCAAGGTCTCGAAGTAGGGCTCCACGTGCCAAAGGAAATTATCCATCTAGATAGCATCCCTCTTTCCACCATAGTCTAAGGATCTTAGTTGAATCCACAAGCCTTCTAACTTCCCTCACTCTGGCGCTGATGGCTCTACCTCCTACTGCCCGCTTTCACATAGAACAATCAGACCTGCTCTCTTCCAGGCTTGACTCACTCTCCTCTCCTTCAAAGCTAACGGAAATTATCTAATAGCCCTAATGAATCCCTCTCCTTAGATGACTAGCGATCCTTAACTAGCGAGAGTGTCTTATCCGAGCTAGTTAACATGACTGGAAGAAGGATTTATCCCCTGTCTCCAAATTGCTATCACATGGCTTGAGTTTACTTTACATAAGATATTACACTTATTTGCCCCTATAAAAGTAGTCAAAGATTCCATCAACTCTAGTCCTCACGGATCTTAGGCGATCTAAGGTTTACCGTCTCCCCGGCCCCATTTCGGTGCACGATTGGAGAGCTCTATGGGTCCGCCGCTTTCTTGATCTACTTTAGGACTAGCGAAGATAGAATCAAAGACGAGAAAGGCGACTCTCTGCCCTCCTACTAGCCCTCGAGTTCAAGCATGTGACCTCGGCATTGAACTTGGTGTACTTAGCTCTTTACCCGACGGGATTAAGAAAGCAGGTTCGTAGTTTCCGTTTACGAACTTTGGATAGACAGGGAATCGAACCCTGCATTAGAGACCTATCTCTCTATCTCTAATTAGACGACTACTTTGGGTTCTTTAACTACGTAATTAAGATAAGAAAGGCCAGGGATGAGAACCTTGCCAACGAGACCGAATAGAGATAGGCGGCTAGAATGAGAACCTTCCTTCTCGCTATTCTCTCTTCCATGGGAAAGTCAAAGTAGAGGACCGTCCTTCTATCTCAAATAAGAGAAAGGATTCAATCCGATCCCTATCTTACTACTGATTGCCCTCTTGCGGACAAGAGTTGAGACTCCATCTCCTTGCTTGATCAGAAAGAGATAACTATCAAGACGTGAGAAGAAAGACCCCGATCCCTTGTAGGACTTGTGATCAGTCCGCTAACAGGCGTGGCAAGGACGGACGATAAGAGCTTTCTGATTTCAGAGTCTGACCTTCTTGAATATTAGGTTCTGCTTGCCCAAGGAGAAGGAGCTGAGTTTCCTGCCTTCTCAGCTCCTTCTCCTTGGGCAAGCATCTCAATGGACTTCATCTCGGCATTGCCTAAGGTGGGAGAGTTGGGTCCCATCATAGTAGTGGTGGACCGATTCTATAAATATGCTACATTCATCGCGGCTCTTCCCGCTCGTGCTTCTGTCAGCTTCACAAAGCCCCTAAATTCGAGAGAGGGTAGCCAGTCCATCTCAAATAAAGGGAAAAGGTAAGACCCCGTTAGTCCATTGCTTAGATGAACGGAGGAACTTGTGTAATGCTACAAAGGAGATTGGGGGAGTTAGAGGACCAGAAGACGCATTCTAACGCTCTACAGAGCCCGAAAGACTGATTCCGGAGTTCGGGATCAAATCAGATTCGGAATCGGAGAATAGGAACAAGAGGAAGAAAGTAGCTCGCCTAAAAGGAGAGGAACGACTTCAACAACAGGAACTACTCTTTACTTCGATAAAGAAAGAGCCAACTAAAGAGAGTTGCTTACTACTAAAAGCAAGATGCCCCACTAGTCTGATTTTTTTGATCACTAGCCCTTACTCTCAGTCACTGATTCAAGAACGAATACCGAAACAGCCGTTCCCTTGCCGGTCTACTGCCTGATGGCTTTACATCGCTAAAGAAGAAGTAATTGACAGCAAGAGCTAAGAATTAAGAAAAGGAAAGTACCAATTAGATTGGTAATAGCTCCTGTGGGAGTCGAACCCACTACAAAGAAAGGCTTTTTCCTTTTTCTACCGATTTCAAAAGTGCTTCTCCATTTCTTATCCCACAAGAGCTAATCGAAAGAATACCATTCATCCAATTCTTCTATTAATAAGGCCCAGTACAGTTTCAGCAATTGAACCAACCCTAGGCCCACAGGGAGATTCTTCTCCACCCCTTCTTTCGTCATCAACTAGGGAAGTGGAGGTCTAGCTCAATCAGTTCCAACAGTCCCAACAAGATCCGTCGTCTATACTAGCAGCTCAAGCAGTTCAATTCCAGCAGCTATAGTTCCTGAGGCTCCGGTTTATTCTCAGGCTCGCTCCGTTCATTCAGTGGGTGCGGAAGGTTACTCACGACGAGACCAAACGTGCCGGCTTTCTTCAATCGGCAAAGAGGGGATGGATCGGAATATGGGGCTTTAAGAGATAGGGGGACTCCAGCGGTAAGAAAGAGTCACATCGGTTCCTCACCTGCAGGTCACAGGATGGTAACCATTGGCTCTACAAACTATACTATAGACTATGGATCACGCGGGGAAAGCCTTTCATGCACGAGATCATCAATAGACGAAGCGCCTTAAGCAAGGAAATGAGAGTTCGGGTATGCCTATGGGTGCTACGTCAAGCAATTCCTTTATCTGCCTTTTTCTGCTTAAAAAAAGCCATTTTTAGCCCTTTTTCTATTGGAAAGAGAGAAAAAAGAAGGCTAAAAGGGAAAGCACTATAGTAATGCAGTTACGAGGCAGTTACCAGAAAAGATCTAAGCAAGAAAGGCAGAAAGGACTGGATTTCTAAAAGCCCTTAATTGCTGCGGAATGAACCGGGATCTCCCTCCGGAATGGATTAGCCACTTACGAATCAGCATGGGAAAGAAGGGCGACTTTCCTAAGCTTGAATGAAAGAGACCAAAGCAAGGAGGAAGAAAACTACATCGTCGAAGGGAAGCCAGAAGCGAAGAAAGTGCAGCTATCCACAAGGAAGCGACTTACCTTCTTACTAGCAATCAAAGGGAATGACATGGCAAAGCCTTTATAGCACAATCAAGCAATCAAAGTCAGAGGAAAAGATCCAAGCTAGCCCAAGCCCCGAAAGGAATCCATCTCTTTTGACCCCTATTACTAGATTGAGAAAAAGCGATCTCGATACGATCTTTCTAAACCAATCTATCACTGGCACTGGAACGAACCATTCTTACTGGGCAGCGTGATCAAGTAAAGTCCTTCTCTTACCAGATTTCAATTAGATTAATGTGCGCTCGTATGGGAGTAGAAGCCACTACTTCCCTCTTCCCCCGAGATGAACTACTCTCGCAAAGAACCTTCCTTCTATTCCTTACAAAAATGGAGTCCGTTTTTCTTTCTGTTGTGCCCTTAAAACGGCAGCGATGCGAACGTTTGTGAGTGCATTAATTAAGTAAGTCAGATACTAGCTGGTACGAAGCAGGTCAATTGTGCAGGATCGAGCCCTGGCCTTGGAAGCCATCCATTCCAGCCTTCCCAGTCCTTATGGTTTGGTCGGAGTTTACCAATCCATATGATATGGCTTTAAAGCTTCCTAGCCTGGCTTTGTGTGAAGCATGAGAGCATGAGCGAGCTCAGTCTTTCGCTACTCCTGTGACCCTGCGTCATGGCTTGATTCAGGGCCTAAAGTGCATGATGATTCGATTTCCGAAATATAAAAAAAGGCCTCCTCTTGCTGTCCTCTTTCTTTCTCTCTCCTATTGACATAGCAAAGTATGGTTCTATTGAGCGTGATACCCGCCCTCTACAAAGTGGTCTTTGAAAAGGTCTTTAAACGACTCTTCGTCTCCAGTTCAGAAAGGTTTAATGAATGGCTTTATTCTCTGCCCACCACCCATGAAAAGAAAGACTACAATTGGCCTCCTCAGCCCGCCCTGGTTCAAATACCATTCTTTTTCACTTTATCCTACCCCGCTCACTGCCCCTCAGGCTTAAAAAAAGGCCTTTTCGTTGTCACCACTTACCGTTATCGATATGGCTAGTTTTCAAGCGAGATTTCTAGCTTGAATGTAGCCGGCTTTGAAGCCCCTCTCCTCTCTCTGTAACTAGAGAGGTAGGCAAACCTGAGTTTAGAGCCACCTCGATTCGGGATGTCGGAACACCAACCAGATCGGAAACCGAATCCTAAACTGACTTCGGAACAGGTTCGAGAGCTTCGATCGAAACCCTTTCCTATCGTTTGTCAGCTGATCCTTCAGCGTCTGCACCAACTAAATCGGAAGCAACATTCGAAAGACGAGAGTAGGCTCGAGGAGGATCAAAAGACAGATTCTCGGTCCCCTAAAGTGTGAAAGCAGGTTAGACTGCAATGTATGCCTATGGAAAGAAAAGTCACGAAAAGCGATCGATATGATCATATCGAATTGCCTATACGTCTTTCTAGCGTACGCGCGGTTCCTTTCGATTGGAGCCTGTCGCTACCTGGATCAATCAGCCTATTCTAGTTCGCCTTGTGTCATCCGATTTGAGGGAATGAATTGGATCGTGAAGTTGCTTCACACCTGGCCTTTGATCTTTCGCTAGGAGCGAGGTTGTCCTTAGCAAGAATGGTTGGAACCGAGCCCCTGGTCAGACCTATGAGACTACTCGAATGGGGGCTTTTCATTAAGGGGGGGGGTGTCTGAAGCGACACCTTTTATACTCACAATTTTGTGTACGAATTGACTCTGGTGATGGATCGGGGCAATTCATACGTAGGAAATTCTCCACCCAAAGGGTTGTTTTCAAGCTGAGGGAAGCTTTGTTTGGGCTTACCGGCTAACAAGAGGTCTTTTTCAAAACTGGAATTTATAGATCCAATGTCACATTCAGTATAAATTGTTGATACATGTATAGGGTGTACTCAATGTGTACGAGCTTGCCCCACAGATGTATTGGAAATGATACCTTGGGACGGATGTAAAGCCAAGCAAATAGCTTCCGCGCCAAGAACCGAGGACTGTGTAGGTTGTAAGAGATGTGAATCCGCCTGCCCAACAGATTTTTTGAGTGTCCGTGTTTATTTAGGGCCTGAAACAACTCGCAGCATGGCTCTATCTTATTGATACGTTACAAAAAACTCCACTTGAATCATTTGTGATTCCTCTTTACCGACAAAAGCCCGTGCTCAACAAAATATATTATTTTGAGGACGGGCTTTTCTGGTCAAATCAAAACGTATCTTGTCTTTATCACGAGTTATTTTCCTTGGTTAACAATACTTGTTGTTTTACCGATATTCGCGGGTTCTTCAATTTTCTTTTTCCCTCATAGAGGGAATAAGATGGTTAGGTGGTATACCTTATGTATATGCTTGTTAGAACTCCTTCTTACGACTTATGCATTCTGTTATCATTTCCAATTGGATGATCCATTAATGCAATTGAAGGAAGATTCTAAATGGATAGATGTTTTTGATTTCCACTGGAGACTAGGAATCGATGGACTTTCCATAGGACCCATTTTACTGACAGGATTTATCACTACTTTAGCAACTTTAGCAGCTTGGCCAGTTACTCGAAATTCGCGGTTGTTCTATTTCCTGATGCTAGCAATGTACAGCGGTCAAATAGGATTATTTTCTTCTCGAGACCTTTTACTTTTTTTCATCATGTGGGAGTTAGAATTAATTCCTGTTTACTTACTTTTATCCATGTGGGGGGGAAAGAAACGTCTCTACTCGGCTACAAAGTTTATTTTGTACACTGCAGGGGGTTCCATTTTTTTCTTAATAGGAGTTCTAGGTATGGGTTTATATGGTTCCAATGAACCAACATTAGATTTTGAAAGATTAATTAATCAATCATATCCTGTGTCGTTGGAAATAATATTCTATTTTGGCTTCCTTATTGCTTATGCTGTAAAATTGCCGATTATACCCCTACATACATGGTTACCTGATACCCACGGAGAAGCACATTACAGTACATGTATGCTTTTAGCGGGAATCCTATTAAAAATGGGCGCATATGGATTGATTCGGATCAATATGGAATTATTACCCCACGCTCATTCTATATTTTCTCCCTGGTTGGTGATAATAGGAACAATGCAAATAATCTATGCAGCTTCAACTTCTCTTGGTCAACGTAATTTAAAAAAGAGAATAGCCTATTCTTCTGTATCTCACATGGGTTTCACAATTATAGGAATTGGTTCTATAACCGACATGGGACTCAATGGAGCCATTTTACAAATGCTCTCTCATGGATTTATGGGTGCTGCACTTTTTTTCTTGGCGGGAACGAGTGCAGGTGAACGAGTGGGGCAGGTACAGAGGTGGCGATGAGGGAAGGGACGAAGCTACCAGTTCAGAAAGCTACGGAAAGCGAGGGGAAGGAAAGGATCAATAGCAAAAGCGGGAAGAGATACCATGGATGAGAGATCATAGACCAAAGACTAGTTCGGAGTAGATCGAAGGAGATTATTAATCATAGCACAGGGTCCCGGGACCTAGCGGATGGTCTTGTTCCTCTTCCTATGACTAATACGCCGATGTAGACTATATCCATAGCCTTTCATATTACGGTTGTGTTCTTAACGGTGAAAAAAGTTTAGGCGAATCGATCAATAGAAGGGTTTATACACCTACCTTTTATTTTGTAAGTGTTGATTGTATTCCTGGAAAAGCGAAACAGAAAGAGTGACTTCCGGCGGTCTGACGATTGATTGCATTTGGTTCAATTTCTCTTGCTTGAGAGGGCAAGGGCAGGAAATAGAGTATGGAGTTAGGGGCTTGCTTAATGGCTTTCCCTCCTAAATCAATGCTCAAGCATTGATTTAGGATTGGATTATGTTCTAGTGTTTGAATCATTTCCGTACTCTTTCTATTCTTCTTTCTATTGATCTATTTGTTTTGCTAGCATCCGGTATCAGTAAGATTGATTAGTATGTGGATTACGTGGCTTTGAGTTCTTGGTCTGAACGTGAACGAGCTCTTGGTGTCGTAATCCCTACTCGCTTTCGTTGTATTAGCTACAGCCACCGAAACACTCTTCCGTCAACACGAGTTAGCTATTCTCTTTTATTTTTGGTCTTTTTTCAAAGCCTTATTCTTCCTTCTCGTATGTATTTTCAACCGAAACACCAACTGGAACCAAAAATTTCATTGCCTTTCAGAGCCTTCCATTCTTAAGCCAGCCAGTCCAGTCAATAAAGGTAGGAAACCGTCACTAACACTAAAAAAGTAAATGTTAATTGGCCCTCCAAAGGCCATAGCCCCGTTTCGTCCACTTAAAGTTTTGAGTTCAAAGAAGACGCCTCCAACTACTTAGGGGAACCTACTCTTCTTCGGTTTCAGAATCGGTTGATGAACAAGATGAATCTATTGCTTCCACTTCAATACATTACTAAGAAGTTAGTCGCTAGTTCAAATAGGCACCCCCCAGCCGGCAATCATATTAAGAGTAGGAGCTCGTTCATCAACCTGTGAGCGGATTTCAGAAACTGTACAAGAACGAGCCAAAAACCTGACCTCTGTACCTATTCCCTTAAACAGACAGGCACAACAGTTGGTATTGGCTTATTCCCGCACCTGTACGATTGATTGCTTCCTTCGGGGTCTAGCTTTCCCGTTCGATTGACGGCTGGCGAACAATATTATTGTTTTTTATTTGCCTCTGCCTCCTTCCCCTTCGAAACTCGTCTAGCTATCGAAATATCAAGCCAAGCCTTACCGAACGTCCCCGTCAGCTGGGCTCTTGTCTTAGCCATCTCCTCTGGCCCGGAAAGCCATCTCTACCTCCTTTCTTTCTTCTCCTCTTCTACCCAAAAGGAATAGACATCGAAATTGGAATATGCTTTAAGGATGAAGGCTTTCCTTGCTTCCCCTTCCGCTTCCCTCCGCTCCTCTTCTTTCAAGGACTTGCTTTAAGGATTGAGGCTTTCGGTCTCCTCGGTCACTGGTCTATTGTATGTAGTGACCGAGGAGAGGGAACTCAATACAATAGGTAGCGAAAGGCTAGAGAAAAGAAAGGCGATTCCTTTAGAGCTTGGCACGTTGTCGGAATAGGCTGTGATGCCAGATAGTGAAGTTCGAGGGGGAAGAAAGCCAATAACTCTTTCTTTAGAACCCTAAGTATCAATAGACTGATCTTAGTCCTTTGACTCTTCTTTCACTGGATTCCCCACTCTAAGGGAAGTGAGCCGAGGAAAGGCAGTGAAGGTTCGACTCCGGGTGAAAGCCCTGGGTTGCGTAGAGAAAGGATAATGGAATTGTGAAGCCAAAAAGACCTCGTTCAAATAAAAAATCCGGGAGTGAATCTAGCTACCCTCGTAAGGCCTACTTTCTGTCTGTTTTCCTCTGCGCAGGACTACTCTATTCGGTGACTTCTCGAACAAAAAACGGAGAATCTTGTTGGGTCTACTTGAGTGCATCATTTTCAGCAGGAGAAGAATGAATTGAAGGGTGGATGGAGTTCGCTCGTCCTATTTGATCCACCGATTCTTACCGAACTTTTCTTAGAAAGAAAGCTTATTGGCATCCTCTTCTCTTTTCTTCATTCATCACCTTAACGCTTTTAGTTCCTTACTTGATGTGTGTTATCCTACGCGATATATTCTTTCTTGCGCAAAGCCTGTTTCCTGATTCTTGATGGCACGGGAAAGAGAATGCGATTCGGCGATTTTTGCAAGGAAGGCTGTTTAATTAGCATTACCGCCTCTTTGCTTTGCACTCGCTACCTTGTGGCCATACCCAGAAAAGGTCGTTTGCCCAGTTTTTTCTTGTTATTCCATTAAGAAGATCAAAGTAAAATCACTTTCACAAAGCGAAGGGACATTGCTTACAGCTCAAAAGGACGGGATGTTAATATGTTAGGCTAAGGCACCTCTCATCACAGCACGTCGAAAGCATACCATCAAATTCATTATTTAAAGCCTTAGATTAGAGCAGTAGCACGCACAGGGATAGTCTTCCTTCTGATCCCAAAGAATGCGCGTCTGAGGTTGCATGCCCGTCTGGGGGTCTATCTGTTATCAACTTATGAAAAAGGAATTGATAGACATATTCAGGATCACGAAGGTTCGCAACTCGTATTACGGTGGAAGGTATCGAAGGTTTAGCCTAACCCAGTGAATCCGAGTAAGGGAAAAATCTCAAAGGTACTCAAATGGCAAAAAGCTCTTTTTTCGAACGAAATCCAATAGTCAATCCCTCCACCACAGACAGAGAAGGAAGAAGGAAAGGATGCGATAACGCTTGTTTTCGCCTTTGAGGTTGTAGATTGAATACCAGAAAGAGAAGACCAGGAATAGCCTTTATCAAAGAGGGAGAGAAGGAGAAGGAGGAATGCCAGAGAATAAGAAGAGTAGCTCGACGATACGTCCTTCCCTTAGCACTTTCCCCCTTTTACTCTGACCACAGAAGGAGCTCTTTGGCTGTTAGCAATTGAATCAGAATAAGTTCTTGGAGGAAGGAACGCTGCCTTATCCGCTCTTTGCATGTTTTCATGAATTGAATCCGCACCACCTGGGATCAGTACTGCTTGACTGCGTCGACTGCTTACTGTCTTACCTTCTTGCTTTCGTACCCTTTATTCTAGTAAATAAGATGGCATCGAATCGGATTGATGCTAAGAAATCTGCATGCATCCCGTCCCGTCGAATCTGCTGTGGGACTGACTCTCGGGATAGAATGTCCTGTTTCAGATAAGACCTTCGCATCTTTGAGCAGAGACTGTGAGGGAGCTGTTAGAAATTGCTATTCGGCTTCCTCTTGGCGAAAAAAAGATGGAATACCAGGATAGGGGATAACTTCTTTGCCAGCTAAAGGTGATACCATTTACAACTCCATCAAGAAGGCCAAATAGTGTCTCACATCATTTAATTTAATTAAAGGATCCTTCTGCTATTGACTCGGGGGGTTTGTTCAAGTGAATCAGATCGTAGAATAGAAGGATTTGCTGCTGTTAAAAGGGAATATTCAATAAAGATACCACCCACGGACAGAAAAGAGGCTGCACATGACGGAGAATAAGCGCGGCTAGTGAAAGCAACTGACATAGTTAATGTACGAGCAGGGAACTAGAAGGAATATGCCCACAATCAGATGGTAGAGGAACTGAACTGCCAAAGAAGAACGGCATGTCCCTATTGCAAAGGAGGAAAGAAGCCAGGGACACGTGCAGACGTTCTTACCGGAGAAGAGGATTTGCGGCTTGAACCCATATTTGCAGCGGCAAGCCCATTAGTTATGGCTAACGGTCTGAATTGCGGCCAAGGCCCAGATGTTGCGGAAGAAGCCTATAAATTAATTTGTGGCTTGAGCCCATTAAACGCTGACAAAGCCCAATAATTGCAGATAAAGAGGGAGAGTTACGTCCAAGTGAGAGAATTCGCAGGATAAGGCCCATTTGCTGCATATAAAGCCCAGGGCTAAAGAGCCCAGACACAAAACTTGCGGCTAATTGTTAGATACAGTCATAAAGCTGCGGCCTTATTAGATGTGGGGCTTCTAGCTCTCGTAGTCAGAGTAGCAATAGCAAGCGGTAGCCGTATCAGCCCAGCTTGTAATAGATAAAGGCAGCTGTAGCCCCGGTCAGGTAGTTAGGGAATGAGCAGTAGTCCAAGTGATAAGGTGAGGTAATAAAGCAGGTCAGACAGTAATCATAGGCAAGGATCCCAATCTTTGAAAAGAATCAATAAAGGCGAAAGGTAAGTAGTCGTAGCTGCACAAGAAGCGGTAACAGCAAGAAGCAGTAGTCGGCCGATAAGAAAGAGTAGCTTTAGAGATAGGGGGAGTAAGGTGCTTTAAATAGGAAAGTCAGAAGACGGGTTAGAGCAGGAAGTGGTAAGGGAGCAGGCCTTATAAGGCAAGCAAGCAGTGATCTCGGGTAAAGTAGTAAGAAGGGTTCGCTAAGAAGACAGGTAAAACTTTTCATTGACTAGCTAGCAGGAAGCGGTAGTCCGGTAAAAGCAATAAGAGTATTGAGGCCATCGGTGTTTTCATTGGTCAGCAAGAGTAGGTCCGCCGATAAGGCCAAGGTAAGAAAGAGTTAGGTAGGAAAGAGTACAGCAGAAATCAGCATGGGCAAAGATTGAGCCATAGGTAGTAGCCGGAACAGCCTTATTTAAGTAGAGGGAAGCAAGCGCGCCAAGCTAAGAACAATTCAATACCCGTCCACTTTTCATCTACTTTTTGAAAAAAGGAAGATTGTTGCTACCAAGAAATAAAATCGTAAAAGGCATAGTAGGGGAAGCACTTTTACGCCAAAAAGTCATATTTTTTTGTTGGTCAACAACCTAAAAAGATTGAGGTTTTTATGTTTATAGTGTGTCAGTTTCAAACTCTGAGATCTTTGACCACTAACATCCTTTTTGCTGGCTCAGAGCTTCACTCAAAGTCGTGAAGATGCAAATATGTTTTGATTTCATCATGCTGACCTTCATCTTATTCTGTCTAGTGGGCTTTCCCCTGAATTCCATTCTTCCTGATGTGAGAGACTAAGCTGTGGATGAGTGATTCCCAGATGAGGACACGAGAAGGGCTTTTAACTAACTCAAAAGAATCCTCGTTAGTAGCCTTGGAAGGAGTTTGAGGTTGAGACTGGGTTGGACTACCTTTAGGTGTGTTCTTGCGAGGAGGCCGAGTGGGACAGTCTCGAATGGAATTCCCAGGCTTCTTTCAGTAACAGGAATTAGATGTATGAGAATTAGATGAGCCAGAATAAGGTCTAGAAGAAGTCATCCTTACTAATGAAGTTCATTGTAATTTCACAGTTCCAAGTTCAGTCTCTGAAGAGATTAGTTCTGCAACAGCACTATACAGTGTAGGCAAGGGGCTGCAAGGGAGTAAATAGGCTCGAGCAGGCTCAAAATCATCAGTGAGAGCGAGAGTCAAGAAACTTCTTAGCATGAGCGGAATAATCCCAAAAAAACAAAGATAGGACAACTAAGAATATAAGTTGAGAATATACTGTCCAGGTTGCTCTTTCATGTCGTGCAGGTTAAGCATAAGCTTATACTGACGAACAAGGCAAGGTCTGCATAAGTCTACCAGGCACCCTTTGCCTTTGCCACAATTTAAAAAGATCCTAGGAAGGCTCTCCTACTCCATTTTCCACACAGTTAGTGGCTCACTCTTTCGATAGAGATATACTGATCTAGAGCCTGCCTTGGACGCGAAAGAGCCCCTAAATGCAGCTAGTCGTTCAAAGGAATCGTTCAAAGAGAAAAGTGGCAACAAGAGAGTCTTTCTAGTCCTACCCCTCTTCCCAAAAGACTTTCACACGAGTGAACTTCTTTATGCAGAGGCGACTTCACTTTATCTTTCTTTCTACCACCCCAAAAGGAACTCGCTTCTCCTTCTTTCCTTATCCTGAACCCCGTCAGTTCCTTCATTTATTTCCCACCTTTGTTTGGGCGGCCATTCTCGTTTGAACAAGAGTGTGATCCCCCCAGGTCTTCTACGAGAGCTTAACACCGGGCTTCTTATTTCAAACTTGAAAACAGAAAGAAAGGACTAGCAGTCTATACTTTTATCTTTTTTTAGACTCTAAGGTCTTCTTCCTTGCTAGCAGCTAAGGGTTCTGTCCTACTAGATTTGAACTTGATTGAGTTAGACCTATTATGCAATATAAAGATAGACTAGCCAATTCCTTATCTACGCAAGACCTATGCCAAAGACCATCTTCGGTAACAGAAAGGGGAGGGTTTTCCTCAGAGCTAAGCCATTCGTTCCCAGTCGACAGCCGACAGAGGTTCTATCCTTCCCTGTAATGAGACGAAGGAAGCGAAGCGGGCTGCTTGTCTTGCCTCGAGCCCATAGGGACGGGTATTGCTCTGGACTAGGATGGTGCTGCTCCGCTTCCAATTAGGCTAGGAATGGGGCCTAACGTAATTCGCTGATAAACCCTTAACCTCTGGCGGTATGCTTGGTGACGTGTGCCGTCTACTCTGCTTGAGTGCATACACTAGGGCTATCAAACTGAGCAGCTTCTCCTGTCCTCTTCTTTTATTACACTATTCTTAAAATACGAAAAAAAGTTGTTTGACTTTATATATTATATTAGGAGTCCATTTGTAAAGATAAAGAAATTATATCTAGTGGGATCGATTTCAGACCTAGTAACAAGTGAAGTAAGGAGGAAGAAGCATCCAAGCAAGAGCTGAGCTAGCTATAAAGCGAAAGCCTTAGATCTTTGACAGTCGAGTCGGGGATAGTTCCAAGCCTTGTAGTACTTCTTTATAAAGTTTAAGAATTTGATAAGGGGTAACCCGCACGGATAGGCCGATCTCTTCTAAGTCGGAGATCAAGGCACTGAATGCGAAATAATCGGAGTAGGGCTAGGGGATGATATTGGATCCCACGAACACGAGCAACTCCTTCGGACATTTGATTCTTTCCTTATTCTTATTCCTCGGACAAGTAGTGAAAGAATTGCTTGCCTTACCTTTAAAGGGCTATACTCTAGCAGGCCCCGCTTAGTGCCATGGCAAGATTTACGAAGCGACCCAAGGCAGAGAAATGAACTCTAGTTACCTTATCTTATGATACTAAGGAGATTGGATTCGAGCTAAAAGAGCTCAAGCTCACTCAAACTAGCGGAAGAGTGAAGAACTAATGGTTATTGAGGTTGAATTTGATGTTTAACTCCGTCCTTGCCTTGCATTAACAGGAAAGAAGGCGCTATGTAATTGCGCCAATTGCTTGATTGAGATCCATAACCTCTTGTTGATTATGGAATTGGAGTGGTTGACTATGCCTAATCAGTGGAAGGCTATGGATAAGCAGGCCTAATAAGTGCCTATGCATAAAGAAAGGGGTGCTTTTCTAGAGATAGGAAGTCTTTTTCCAACTATCTATAGTGCCCAGTTTTTAGGCATCCAGCTCAATCCTAGTTTACAGCCATCCAATTGAAGTAGCAGTTTAGAAAGAAGGATCCAGTTGAAGTGCTAGCTTCCATTGCTACTTCCTTCGATCTAGTTGAAGTTGCCCTACCAGCGATTCAAGTTATAGTGGAAGTTGTGGTTTCCGTCCTTCTTTTTGGCAGGTGGACTTTCTGTCCTAAACCTAAAAAGGGACTCTTGGAGAATGCTGACCATTGCCAGATATAGAGAAGAGAACCTATCTTTCAAGTCATTTAATTAGAGAAATTCAGTTTTGAATTCTCATAGGTGATGTTCGAAAGCGCTGATCTTTCCATCTTGTCTGAGTAGTGGCTTAGTCCTGTAACCTCTGTGTTCCCGGAGTTCGAACCCTAGAGATGCCAAATGCGGATCTTGTGAATTGGAAGACTCACGCGGGACGACATGTTACAAGGAGTCGCTAACCTAGCCTTGTCCAGTAAGACAGACGGCAGAATCATCCAATGGACCATCACAGCAATACAAGGTGCCGGATTGACTTGCAGAGTGGTGGAAAAACCTGTTGCGATCTGTTCCCTCAGGGAACCTACCGTCGCTAATCGCTGTGGGCGCATCTTACGATGCCATCGCGCTTGAAAGGCAACTTCTTGGATTAAGTAATTATAGGGGCGGTCTCTGATCAAATGCAAATGGAATGTTATCCATCCTTGAGTAAACTCGCGCGCTTAGTGTGGATGCTTCTCCAGGACCTTTAAAACCCGAGCATAGACGTCGTTCTTGTCCGGATTTTGGAATTCGTCAAGCAGACGTTGGAAGTCCTCTCTCGTGGCACCCACATCCGCGGTCCTTTCCTTACCTTCCAAAACTAGGCGCTGTGCTACATCCACCCAGGTCTCGGGGTCTCTCTTCTTCCTTCCATCCCCCTTTAGTACGGGCGTGCTTGGTTGCCCTAAGTGGGGAATCCTCCCTTGACACTCATAGGTCGAGTTTCGGCTCGATTGACGGATTCTTTTACTGGGGATAAGACTACGTGCTTAAAGAAGACCACCTCTATGGATGTGAGATTTCTGTTAGAATAGAAGCATCGGCCCGGGCCAATATGCTGATTACTGGGAGTATAGTGCGTATTCATTTGCTAAGGAATTCGTTTATGGAGCGCCAGCTCGTTGCGATCCTGCCGCGGCGTCAGCAGTCACCGGTGATTCCGCGAAAGACAAGATAGGCCAGCCGCTAAGAAGGATCTGTTCTTTACTCTCTGACTTGAGTTGGCAATACCCTTCTCAAGTTACTAAAAGGGTGGCTTTCTTACTACTGGTACTACCTCCTGGCTTAGTTTAGCTGAGGACAGGACAGCATACGGCTCAAGAGGAGTTGAAAGGGCCTAGCCTTAGAACCATGACAGTAGAAGTTTTGTTGCTTCTACGTAGAGCTCACTGGCAGGATTCTGTAATTCTAAAAGAAGATTGAGCGCGGGGTCCGCACCCAGGCCCGCTGGAGTTGACGCATTTAAGCTCGCCAGGGGAAAGCTCAATATATAGTAAGGCTTTTCTTTTTCAATTTTAACTAGAAGAGGGGAGCTTTAGCTTTCTTCTCTTTGCACGGGATTAGTAGTCAGGCATAAAACGAAGGCGCAGAAGAAATTATTTATTGATAAGAAAGCTGAAGCGAAGAAGCAATCCGTGGAATATGAATATCCGGAAATGAGCCCGTAGGGAAGTTGTTTCATAGGAGATGCTCAAGTAGGGGCTTCCACGCCCTTGAATGAAAATAAGGTCAGAGTCGTTGACCACGGTCTTCGAGAAGGAGCTGCTAAGGTACAGACTAATTCGATCTTTTGGTGGTATCATATAGTTGATCACGGCTGCGAATGCCTGTCCCTCTCCTCTCCGCCTTTCCGGGCCGTCATATTCGAAGTTTATCAAAGGCCGGCTTGAGAAGGATGGATTAAACTTGCTCACTAGCCCCGGAGACAGAGGCTCGCAGGAATGCTTTTCTACTCTTCACACCGGAATTTATTGTGAATCGGCTTCTGGCTAAGAAATAAGAGTCCTGTTCAACCGATTGAAGAAAGCCTGGTTCGATATTTCACTTTAAACAACCTATCTCACCTATCCCTTGACTAGAGCTCCTCTCTGAATCTTTACTTTACTAATTCCGTTACGGGCTTTACTGGGACTGGCTAGCGAGAACTCTCTTTTCCCTACTTAAGTAGATAACTCAACTAGAAGCTTTGTTGCACCAACCCCTACTTAAAGCAAAGTTAGTAGCCATTCCTAGCGCTAACGACTATAGAACAGAGCGGTACACTCGCTTGGAGATTGAATCAACATCAATAGTCCCGTCCTCCCTTTGATAAGAGTAAGCTGAGCTTCCTTCAGTTTGCTACTCGTACCGTAATTCTATTCTTGACTGGATCGTGAGCATATATGAAATCAATCGAAAGCATTGGTACTGGTTGGAATGACTTTGTCTCACTGGCAGGCATCTTTCTACCTGAGGTTCACAGGCTCAAGGGCAGGGCAGCTACTTACTAGCTTGAGGAACCGAGCTAACAAAAGGCCTAGAAAAGGGCGCTAAGGACTTGCTTACTTGTTAAGGATGTCTTAGTGCGGTACTCCAAAACTTAACATAGGCTAACATAATACGTTGAGTACTTTTTGTGCACGAAGGATGGGTCGCTGCTAATACAGGTTGTCAACATAGATCAGTGTATAAGATTTTCGGAAAGCAAAACAATTCAATTAAGGGTGAACTGGAGCCTAGGCCATTAACGCTTTTCTATTGTAGTTCAATGCGTTTGCCACCTCCCTCAACCTTCTGACCTTACTTCCCTGTCATCACCGGGCCCATTGCTGGGTGCCACGGTGGGAGATAAGGACCAACGTGAGCCTCGAAATATGAAAGTTGGTGAAAAGCTTTCCTCGGCGGTCCATAGGATACCTGGTGTAATGACACCAAAGAACCCCTGGGTTCCACTGCTCCCCTCTAGAGTTCATAAACTCTACAAGAAAACGAAAGGCTGCCAACTCAAACGTCTGGACAGTAAAAGGCGTTTTAACCTTTGCCACCTTTTGCGAGGAAGTCCTGTGGGAAAGTTCAGGAGGAAAGATGTCACCTGGCCTTCGTCAGAATAAGTGAGGGAGCCTTTTCCAAATCCAAAAAAAGGTACGATTGCTTCCCTTACAGAAGTGGGACGTCGATAAGAGCTGCTGGCTGGCTGAGTCGAGGAAATGGGAATGAATGCCGCCGTATAAGGCAATATTTTAGAAAAAAATGCGAGGTACACTACGCCTACGGAATCAATCAGAGGGAATATTCTTTATTATTGCAGCTGCCTCAAGGCTACGCTCCTGCCATTATAGGAAAGGTTCGGAAAAGCAACTCTTAAAAACAGTAAAGCCCGAGGGAAGAAATGTTCCCTTCCCTTTAGGTTGGTTGGTATTAGGGTCTTCCCACCCCTGAGAGTGGAATGCAAACTTTCTTTGGTTTGAGAGGCAAGCAAGCAGGTGACACGAGCAGAAAGCAGATCAGTAACCTTGCCTTCCTTCCCCGTCTCTTACTGTTCGTGAAGCGATTGTAGTTGAGCCCTCCGAACTAGCCTATGCTTTCTTTCGTTGTGCGTGTTCTGTCTGTTTCCGCTCTTTCAGCTTGAGACGCTGAAGACGCTTTCTAGCTAGTTCTTGCTTTCTTAGCTGCTGGGTTAGCTTTTGGAGTAGGGGCTATTCTTAACTACTTATATTATATTTCTAGAATATCTCTTGTCTCGAGATGAGCTATCGATCTTTAAGTGCGAGATGAGCCCTTCCCCGACGATGTACTCTTTCAGCTTTCGTGTAGGCATGTCCCGGCACATAGGGAAAGCAGGAGGAATTTCATATATAACATTTCGATATACGATGCGGAAGGAGGAGAGGGCCGGGCAATGTATCGATCTTTCGTTGCTTCCCCGACTCTTGTAGTTGAGGCATTTACCGAGTCTTCAAATGTAGTTCTTGTTTCGACCCTCTTTTCTTTTCTTTCTTTCACCTCTGCTAAACCAGGGTATTTAGATGCTTTTCTTGCTGGGTCTGGTGTGAGATATTTCCTGTCCCTCCTGTCTTTCTTTCTCATTGAATGAACCACTGCCTGGGACGCCCCTATGCCTATGAATTCAATGATTTTTTGGCCCCGGGAGGAAACTTCGGAAAGAAAGCCTACAGGTTGGTCTGGTTGTCCCCCCTAGGTGGCCGGGCGGGCCTCGATTCAATCTTGCCGATTCCACCCTGACATGGCTCAAAACGAAGGGGTAAGGTCAAGTGTTCTTAAAACAAAACTCTCAGTGCACTTCGGAGCACGGTCTTCCGTTAGGTCCTTTACAGACGACGAAAGCCTCTTGGCTATACTCTTCGCCTCCGGCGGTTCTGTTCTTTCCTTTTGGCTCGGCGGAGCTGAGCTGGGTTCCATTAC